CATATTATGCAAGGAGACGCTGCTTTTGCAAATTCTAAGTAAACGCGGAAATAGAGTTGGTCTAGGTTTTTCAGCAGCACAAGTGACTCCAGACAAAAATCTAGATTCCCCGCATACTCCTCATCTAGAACAAACCGCATCTCCCTAGCAAAGTCACTCGCATTCAAATCGTCACTATCCTCCATATAGTCACTATCCTCAATATCATCAACCTCTCCCGCAAACTCAGACTCAGCATACTCCAAATCCTCATCATCGTCGTCTTCCTCGTCCTCGTCCTCATCATCGTCAAGATCACCATAAAATAGCAGGGTGCTCCATATTTCCTTGTTCTGAAATATTGTAATGAGAGGAACATAGGACCTTGTTGCTAGGTATTTGACCAAATGGGATCGTCCAACTTCTTTAGGACCTATCAATAAAACAGCGCTAGAGGGGGATAGGTCTAAACGGAGCGAAAAGGGTTTTCCATGAGATGGGAAATGAAAACTATTCACCCCACACGAGGTTTGTGAATAAGTGGTTGTCTGAGAATGAGCAAGGAATATCCGTCTTTCTGCTAAACAGGATGTGTTGAACTTATAATTCATTAGATCCGTTTTGTGAACGTCAACTAAGTATCGTAAGTAATTTGCTCCCGGCTCTTCAACCATTTGATAAGCAGAGTCATTCTTTGATAAATGATCACTATGAGTCAGACTCAATAGAATTTGATCAATCCCTTTTTCTCTCGTTAAGGTTAAGGTGGAGAGCTGAACCAAGAAATCTTTGAGTTTCCCATCAATGAGCTCATTGTCCCTGATCAAGAATTCGATTTTATCATAAGAAAAAGAATCATTCACTCTTTTTCTTTTTCTTATGAATGAATAAATCTCTTTACTTGTATGACTTAGATATCTCGTATTTCTTGAAAAAGCGATTCGATTGATGGGATTTGTTGGTATGATACTTATGAGATCGATGAGATTGCTATGAAAAAATTTCTCCTTCTGTTTTGATTTTACCCCGGAAGCCCGTATTTCTTTTAGAAAATCTCCTAATTGTTCCAGAGCAACTAGAAAGAGATCCTTTAACCCGAAAGAATTCAGTTTAGATGGAGGATACCTATCCAGAAGTTGTTGCAACTCCATTCTGTATGATGGAATTATCAAAGATTTGATCTTTTTGAACTCTGTCTGGAACTTACTATGGGCTCGGGAAAAAACGATAAGATGTGTATAAACGAGATATCCTGCAACAAGAAGAAGGAAAAGGATTGAATAGAGTAACTCTTGAACATTTGACGATCTCAGATGTGTCGATATCAATGGTGACTCATTATTTCGATGAAAAATTGCTTCGGACCGAAGAAGATTATAGAAACACTTACTCGAAATCTTACTTATCAGATTCCGAGGATAGCATTTTTTCTGAAGAATTCGCCATGGTGTATCTATAATATCATGAAAAATGAATACCCATTTTTTTGGACTCCTAATTAGTATCGGTAATAGGTCTGAAAAGGTATCTAAAACTATCCAACTTAGATATTTGCACCCTGTCAAAGTAAAGAACCATGGTATATATGTTTGGAATAGATTCCATTTTTTTGAGATAATTTCAAAAGCACTATCTCGTTGAAAGGTTCTATACATCTTCTCTTTTTCAACCCATTCCTTTAGATAAAGACTCCGTTTTTTCCTCTTTTCGGATGAGCCTTTTTTCTCAGAACATGAAGTGTGAATCAAACCCATGTTTGAATTGAAATTGAGATACTGATGCAAGTTCTTCCCTTCTGAATCAGATAGATTCATATCCGAAAGAGGTTGACAATAAGTTCTTTCCAAATTGACTATTTGTCCCTCTATTGGAGGTGTTCCAGAAACGTCTGCGATCGAATAAATAGCTCTACGAACGAATGGATCGGATCGAATTGGAAAATGGAAAGATTTGTACAAGTTATGCCTTTCGTCACCACTTTGTGGAAAATCTTTCGATCTTAATATGTTAGATACCTGTGACTCGATTGGTGAAATAGTATCTCTCTCCAAATCAAAAAAAGCGTATTTTTTTTGACCGTCGCGCAAAGAAAATCTTTTGTTGCGAATGAATAAGATATTGACGAGTTGCCTATAGGTAAAATCAGAATTCTTGATACGGGCCTTTTCCACATATTCCACATAAAAGGGGAATCTTTTGTCGAAGCAAAAGGGATGTAGATTATTCAAGAATCGAAGTCGATTTGCTTTATAAAAAGCAGATATTAATGAACTTCTATGAAATGGTTTCACGGGATTCAGCCAATTGTCTCGATGGTGGGATATCATTGAGAAATAGGAATCCGTGTTATCAAAAGATTTCCTGCGATTATTTCGAGTATGGAATGAGTTAATCTTCCACTTTGGTATCTTATTGAACAAAAATTTCGATTTTTGGCAAGTATCATGATCATCCAATAAGAAGGGTTTCAATTTTTTCAAATGAACGATTTGAAGACCTATTGATTCTAACAGCTGATTGCAGAGTTGATCATTCGGACCTTTCAATCCATAGATATGGATCTCGGACCCATGAATGGGGATATTCCCGAAACTTACAAAGAAAAAAGGAAGTGATTTAGACAAAAAGCGAAGAAACTTGGACAAGAACAAAGTAAGTGACTTAGACAAATTTTTTTTGTCGGTAACTTCAGACCAATCAATCGAATATTGATTAATACGTATACGACGTAATCGATCGAACACTACTTGAACTTGAAAAAGAAGGCTCTTCTGCTCAGAAATGAAATGTTCTAAATATTCCTGGAAATTCTTGCTCCCATTAGACCATTTGTATCTATATGCATTAGGATCCCAATTCATGGATCTCTCGGTTCGAGAAAGAAAAAAAAGAGGATCAAACCATTTCTTCTGACTCTGTTTCAAATTCGATAAATGTTGGTTGATCGTATATTTCATTATAGTTCTATGATTCAGAGTATCATTTTCATTCCCGCAGGAGATCCGGGCCCATTTTTTTCTGATCCTTCGATAAAAAGATTCATTCTCTTTAAAAAACTCTTTAAAAAAAATAGGAGGTAGAACCAATAAAGATTTCTTTTTCGATTCATCCCTGGAGTTGAATACCTCATTCAAGAATGGTTTTTGATCCAATCCGTAGGAATCAATAAAAAAGGCAAATCCCTTATGATACACCAGATCCGGCTCGGTTATTGATAGAGTGAATAGATCTGCCATTTCTTGAAATCTCTCTTCTGATTCAAAATCGTGGTGTAACGTATATCCCCCCCCGTTCCGATCTGATGAAATAGGATGAATTGAGACGGTATTTAGTAAATATGGAATTGTCTTGAATAGATTAACTATTTCTTTATTTTCCGATCGCCTGCAAGGGGCAAAAGAAAAATCTTGTTCTTTCTTCAACAATTTCTGATCTCTAGTGGATCTCTCAGTAGGATTCGAACCCAGATGAAGTTCTGACAATCTGTCAGAGAAAAAAGAACGAATGGATCTTGTAGGATTCCCAAGAAATTCTTCGATTTCTATCTCTGTTCCTTCCGTTTGAAGAAAAGAAGGATCCCAAAGAATCTTTCTTTCTTTTAGTTGTGGAATCTCTCTTTGATTGATCAATGTGTGATATTCCGAATCCTCATTACTAATGGAATCGAAATGATCTCTGGATTGATCAAAAGATCCCTTCAATTGGCTAGAATCCCTTCCTTGAACGAAACTAGATCTTGTGGAATCATATTGAAGATTTCGCAATATATTTCGTGCCTTGCTAAAAACCCGATCCTTGTTTACCAACCACACATTGTCTAACCAAATCCAATTCTCTTTCGATATGTTCCTCAAAAAATCCGATTCGTGCGGAAAATTCCCCCAACTAACGAAGAGATCTTGGCGGAATTGCCACATATGAAATTGAGCACAATTTTGCAAAGAAATAGCCCACTCCTTTCTCGAGAAGAGATGAGAAACATGCTCAATATCATTTGATTGAATAGTTGACCCAGCTCCTTGTTGTTTGAAGAAACCCTCCACTTCAATTGGTATTTTTTCACGAAAAGCAAACATGAGATAACAAATCCAATCTTTCACTAAGATTTCGAATAGCTGTCCCGAATTCAAGTTGATTATGTTTCGCCCCTTCCTCGGAGAAAGACGATCAAAAAATTCCCAATCATGGTCCTTGCGGATCGGATCATCCATATAATATACAAAAAGAAATTCCAGATATTTGATATCTTTCTCTTGGAATGAGATCTCAATTCCAGCGACGGTTTCATTAGATATCTTACAACTAGAATCCCTCTTTTTTCCGATCCAGTTCCTCCACCACCGCGAACCCCAGTTAGATCCAGACATGATACCCTTTTTAGTTATTGGGAGAACCCAAGTACTCTCTTTCGGATCCAGGAAACAGCTCTCCGGGATCTTTTTTCCTTTTGGAGGATAAAGGAGTGAAACAATCAACCTATTGATATTGGTTGACCCAAAGGATTCTTCCAATGTATCATTTCTGGGTCCAATGGAATTCATAGGTATAGGAAGAAGCCCTGTCAAATAGAGATTTTTTCTTTCGACCATCTTTCGATTGTTGATACGGTATAGAAGGACCACTACTCCAAATAGTACTACACCCTTGAATAGTACTACACCCTTGGTCGTGAAATCCTGTGAATTGCGTAAAAGTAGGATACTCCAAATTCGGGGGTCCAAGAGTTTTACAAAACGTTCTTGATCGAAAAAAATCTTAATGAAAGATCCCACTGAATTGTATTTGGTCCATGAATCTATTAAATAGTGAGAATTCTTGATCTCCCGCAAAATCTCTCTCAATTCCAAAATCCACTGTCTCCAGCATCGAAATAAAAATAAGCTGTCCTTTTCTTGCTCGAAATAGCCTTTCTCTTTCATATCAAATAGAACTCCTATAAATTAAATTGGTAAATTGGATTGATTCAAACTAAACTAAAGACTGCCTTTCCTTTACGTCTATAGCTCCATTCAAACTGAACTCGCTACGATATATTAGGATCCCCCCTAAGCATCCATGGCTGAATGGTTAAAGCACCCAACTCATAATTGGCGAATTCGTAGGTTCAATTCCTACTGGATGCACACCAATGGGACCTTCCAATAAGTCTATTGGAATTGGCTCTGTATCAATGGAATCTCATCATCCATACATAACGAATTGGTGTGGTATATTTATATCATACCATATGAACAGTAAGAACTCGCATTCTTATTGAGACTCGAACTCATAGGGAAGAAAATAGATTTATGGATGGAATCCAATATGCAGTATTTACAGACAAAAGTATTCGGTTATTGGGGAAAAATCAATATACTTTTAATGTCGAATCCGGATTCAGTAGGACAGAAATAAAGCATAGGGTCGAACTCTTCTTTGGTGTCAAGGTAATGGCTATTCATAGCCATCGGCTCCCCCGAAAGGGTAGAAGAATGAGACCTATTATGGGACATACAATGCATTACAGGCGTATGATCATTACGCTTCAACCGGGCTATTCTATTCCACCTCTTCTAAAGTCTAAAGAGCAGAACGAAAATCAAAATACTTAATAGCATGACGAAAAATTTATACAAAACTTCTACCCCGACCCCGAGCACACGCAATCGAGCGGTAGACAGTCAAGTGAAATCCAATACGCGAAATACCCAAAAGTTGATCCATGGACAGCATCGTTGTGGTAAAGGCCGTAATGCGAGAGGAATCATTACCGCAAGGCATAGAGGGGGAGGTCATAAGCGTCTATACCGTCAAATCGATTTTCGACGGAATGAAAAAGACATATATGGTAGAATCGTAACCATAGAATACGACCCTAATCGAAATGCATACATTTGTCTCATACACTATGGGGATGGTGAGAAGAGATATATTTTACATCCCAGAGGGGCTCGAATTGGAGATACCATTATTTCTGGTACAAAAGTTCCTATAAAAATAGGAAATGCCCTACCTTTGAGTGCGGTTTGAACTATGGATTTACGTAATTGGAAGTAACCAATTAGGTTTACGACGAAACCTAGAAATCGATCACTGATCCAAATTGAGTACCTCTACAGGATAGACCTCAACAGAAAACTGAAGAGTAACGGCAGCAAGTGATTGAGTTCAGTAGTTCCTCATATCAAATATCAAATTATTGACTCTAGAGATATAGTAATATGGAGAAAACAAAATTGTTTCAAGCACCGACAGAACCAGAAGCGCCCCTTGTTTCAAAGAGAGGAGGACGGGGTATTCACATTTCATTTGATGGTCAGAGGCGAATTGAAAGCCAAGCAGTGGTAATTCTAAAGATTCCCCCGGGAAAAATAGAGATGTCTCCTACGTTACCCCCAATATGTGGAAGTATCGACGTAATTTCATAGAGTCATTCGGTCTGAATGCTACATGAAGAACATAAGCCAGATGAAGGAACGGGAAGACCTAGGATGTAGAAGAGCATAACATGAGTGATTCGGCAGATTTGGATTCCTATATATCCACTCATGTAGTACTTTACTTCATTTAACGAGATAGAAGATCCACCTGTATAGATATCATCATCTACACCCGGAAAGCCGTATGCTTTGGAAGAAGCTTGTACAGTTTGGGAAGAGGTTTTGATTGATCAAAAAGAAGAATCCACTTCAACCCGTATACCCTTAGGCACCGCCATACATAACATAGAAATCACACTTGGAAAGGGTGGACAATTAGCTAGAGCTGCGGGTGCTGTAGCGAAACTGATTGCAAAAGAGGGGAAATCGGCCACATTAAAACTACCTTCTGGGGAGGTTCGTTTAATATCCCAAAACGGCTCAGCAACAGTCGGACAAGTAGGAAATGTCGGGATGAAGCTAAAAAGTTTGGGCCGAGCCGGATCGAAATGTTGGCTAGGTAAACGTCCTGTAGTAAGAGGAGTCGTTATGAACCCTGTAGACCATCCCCATGGGGGTGGTGCGGGGAAGTCCCCAATTGGTAGAAAAGAACCCGCAACCCCTTGGGGTTATCCGGCACTTGGAAGAAGAAGTAGAAAAAGGAATAAATATAGTGATAATTTGATTCTTCGTCGCCGTAGTAAATAGGAGAGAAAATCGAATTCGTTTCTTCTAAAAAAAATCAAATAAAAAAAAAAAATAGGAGAAATTCACTGTGAAACATTCGCTAAAAAAAAATCCTTTTGTAGCAAATCATTTATTAAGAAAAATACAGAAAGTTAACACGAAGGCGGAAAAAGAAATAATAGTAACGTGGTCCCGGGCATCCACCATCATACCTACAATGATTGGCCATACTATCGGTATCCATAATGGAAAAGAAAAAATACCTGTTTATATAAAAGGTTATATGGTGGGTCATAAATTGGGAGAATTTGCACCTACTCGTTATTTCGAGGAGCATACAGAAAATGATACTAAAGCTCGCCGTTAACCTTTATTTGATTATTTATGTACTTTTATTTAAAGTCATTCCAAAACGAATCCATTTTTTACTAAAAGAAATAGTCGAATATGGAGTAAAGAATCATCTAAATTAAAGAATATAAATTAAATCACAATTCTATTTTTTAACTCATTTCCACTTTTTTGAAATAAAAATGAAAAAAGAATATTAGAAAAAGAGAATATGGATGCTGTTTATTAAGAAAAAGTGAATCCTATGAGATAAATAAAAGAAAAGGGGGGCCCTAGATACAATCCAGAAGTATCCATTTTAGGTAAACATATATCTATGCTCAAAAAGTACCAAGAAAAATTAATCAGATTCGGGGGGGCTCCCACGAGAAAACACCTATGATACTAGAGCTCATACCTTATCTAACATATTATTTCATTTTGAAATTGGTTTATTGCACACTACAAAATACTAGTCACAATATAGGTTTTAACGAGGAGTTCGGTTTCATCATTTGTAAAACCGAAGTCAACGAGGATACTCTTGTGAAAAAATGCAAACCTCGGGCTCGAGGACGAAGTTATACGATAAAAAAAGGAACTTGTCATATAAATATGGTATTGAAAGATATATCCTTATATAAAGAATATAAGATATTCTAAAGAATAGAAGATATGCTTAAAACTTTGAGTAAGTAAAAAAAAGTCTACAAATATGGCATTTCATGATATATATTATAGTAATGGAGGATTATGGCACAAAAAATAAATCCACTCGGTTTCCGACTTGGTACAACTCAAAATCATCATTCTCTTTGGTTTGAACAACCAAAAAATTATTCTCAGGGTCTACAAGAAGATAAAAGAATAAGAAACTCTATCCAAAATTATGTAAAAAAGAATATCAAAATTCCTTCTGGTGTTGTAGGGATTTCACGTATAGAGATTCAAAAAACAATTGATGTGATTGAGGTTAGAATATATCTGGGATTCCTAAAATTATTAATAGAAAGGCAACCGAAAAAAACCGAAAAATTAGACATGAAAAAAATCACAGAATTGCAGACGAAGGCAATCGAAGAATTACCGATGATTGTACAAAAAGAACTTAATCCTATAAATCGAAAACTGAAGATTAAAATTAAAAGAATTCCAAATCCTTACAAGGATCCTAATATTCTTGCAGAATTTATAGCCGAACAATTAAAGAATCGAGTTGCAGTTCGCAAAGCAATGAAAAAGGCTGTTGAATTAGCCAAGGAAGTCGATGCAAAAGGAATTCAAATAAAAATAGCAGGGCGCCTTGGCGGAAACGACATTGCACGCGCCACATGGCTTAGAAAAGGTAGGGTTCCTCTACAAACCCTTCGAACTAAAATTGATTATTGCTGCTATACAGTTCGAACTATTTATGGGGTATTAGGCATAAAAATTTGGATATTTGTAGACAAAGAATAATCAACCTTTACTTGATTTAACCTTTACATTATACCCTTTGATAGAACACAAAATGAGAAATTCTTTCATTCTTTTTCTGGCCAATAAAAAAAAAAGAAAAATTATCAAATTCTATAAGGTTAAATAAAATCAAAAATTTGATTAATTATTTAATGTACTTGCTATGCTTAGTGTGTGACCCGTTGGTTTTTAAAGGTCAATCTAAAAAAAATAGACTGATCCATACTATGAATGAAGAAATATAGAATTAATAACCAACTCATCGCTTCACATTCATTATCTAAGTCTGGATCCAAAAAAGCAGTCAATATATGATATATTGGCCATTGCATTGTAGGAATTGAAATCTTTTTTACATTACATAAATAAAAGAAAAAGCAATTTCATTATGAATTGTAAAGCAAAATAAAAAATTATACAGATAAATGATAGGGTGAGCGAAAGAAAAAAAAAAAATTAATGATATATGATTCCAATATGTAAGGTCTACGAGTCATCTCGTAAAAGCTAATGTAATAAAGCACCAATAACTATTTATTGATAGTGAAAATCCTACTCATAAAACAAAAAATGAAGAGCCTCGAGCCAATAAAGACTGATAAAATTGGCTCAAGAAAAAATTGCATTGGAGGCTTCATTGTAGAATTAAGACCTAACCATTAACCGAGAAGTGATGGGAACGACGGAACCTGTAAAGACATAAGATTCTATTGAAAAGAAATCTTAATAATTTGTTAATGGGCAGGATGGCGAAACGAACCAAGAAACAATCCATTTCTTTTTGATTTTGAGAGGTTTGGGGATAACCCTACAAATAAAGTAAATATTGAAAGAGTATTGAAAGAGTAAATATTCGCCCGCGAAGGTTTTTTTATGTTATTGGATTTCTAAATTTTAAGTGATCTGATATCATCATCATAATAAATACAAATATAGATTCATTAGAAGATTATAACAAAAAAAGTCCATTATAGATATAGAAAAATTATCTAAAATAATTATCTACAAATTTGAATTTCGAATTATCTATCAATCTAGAATTGACATAGAATACATAGTTCTATATATATAAATAGATACAAAATATATAAATAGATACAAATTTCGAATAAATAGATTAGATGAAATCTCAAAGAATCTAATGATTCAGTCTATTACTCATCAACTATATGTATATTTTTAGAATTATTTCATTCGCAAGGAGCTGGATGAGAAGAAACTCTCATGTCCAGTTCTGTAATAGAGATAGAATTGTGAACCAATCATCAACTATAACCCCAAAAGAACCAGATTCCGTATACAACATAGAGGGAGAATGAAAGGAATGTGTTATCGAGGTAATCGTATTTGTTTCGGTCAATATGCTCTTCAGGCACTTGAACCCGCTTGGATTACAGCTAGACAAATAGAAGCAGGGCGTCGGGCAATGACACGAAATATACGCCGCGGTGGAAAAATATGGGTACGTATGTTTCCCGACAAACCAGTTACGAGAAAATCCGCAGAAACGCGTATGGGTTCGGGGAAAGGGAAAGGACCTCCCGCATATTGGGTAGCTGTCGTTAAACCAGGTAAAATACTTTATGAAATACGCGGAGTAGCAGAAAAGATGGCCAGAAAAGCTATCTCAATAGCAGCATCCAAAATGCCTATACGAACTGAATTCATTATTTCAAAAAAGGAATATAGAACCGAAAAAAAAGGGGACTTTGGAATGAAAAAAAAATTGTAAGTTTCTTTTTTTTTTTTTGGACAAACAATATTTCTTTTTTTTCCTTTTGCTTGCATTAAAATAACAGATTCAAAAAACGATATGATCCAATCTCAGACCTATTTGAATGTAGCAGATAACTGCGGAGCCCGAAAATTGATGTGTATTCGAATCATAGGGGTTGGTGATCGGGGATACGGTTCTATTGGCAACGTTATTATTGCTGTGATCAAGGAAGCAGCATCCAATTCCCCCCTAGAAAAATCCGAAGTGATCAAAGCTGTAATTGTACGTACTTGTAAACAACTCAAACGCGACTGTGGCATTATCATACAATATGATGATAATGCTGCGGTTGTCATTGATAAAAAAGGAAATCCAAAGGGAAGTCGAGTTTTTGGCCCGATTACCGAGGAATTGAGGGAGTTCAAGTTCACGAAAATACTTTCATTAGCACCTGAAGTATTATAAGATAAAGCGTTAGAAAAGCATTATAGGTTTCACGTATATGCCTTAATAATAAAGAATTCATAAAAAAAACAAAATTTAACTTTATCATGAGTAAAGACACAATTGCTAATATAATAACCTCTATACGAAATGCTGACATGGCCGGAAAAGGAATCGTTCGAATAGTATCTACTAATATCACTGAAAACATTGTGAAAATCCTTTTACGAGAAGGTTTTATTGAAAATGTGAGGAAACATCAGGAAGGCAACAAAAATTTCTTGGTTTTAACCTTACGACATAGACGACATAGAAAAAAGAAAAAGAAAGAATATAGAACTAGTCTAAAATTAAAACAGATTAGTCGACCTGGTCTACGAATCTATTCTAGCTATCAACAAATTCCTAGAATTTTAGGCGGGACGGGAATTGTAATTCTTTCTACTTCTCAGGGTATGATGACAGATCGAGAGGCTCGACTAAAAAGAATCGGCGGAGAAATCTTGTGTTATATATGGTAATCCTTCTGATATCCAAATTATATCCATTTGGATTTTGTTTTGTAAAAAAAAAGAACAAGTCAGGAATTTCAATAGCATTGCTGCTACATTAAATTAGCAGATACTTCAAGATTGTTTTATATAGAATATCTTTCTTTTTTATTCTATATTCTTTTTTATTCTATATTATAGAATCGAAGGATATAGAATATAAAGAACAAAAAGAAATTCACAAAGGTTTAATTTCTGAATCACTTTCCAAGGGTATGTTACAGGTTCCTTTAGATAATGAAGATCCTGTTTTAGGTTATGTTTCAAGAAAGACTTAACATAGTTTTGTTTTATACCACCAGGAAATCGAGTCAAAATCAAAGTAAGCGTCATTAGAATTATGATTCGGCGTCTAATTTAGAGACTCCGGAACAAAAATTCGAAAGACTAGGTAATTTTTTAACTTCAATATTTCTTTTTTTTATGGGGATACAATTCAATCAAGATTGAAAAATGAAAAAAAAAAACTCTTTTTCTTCAAAATGAAAAAAAAAAGTACGTATATTCAAAATTAAGGAACGCAAAATATGAAACTAAGGCCCTGCGCTCGTAAAATTTGTGGAAGATGTCGAGTAATACGTAGAAAGGGTCGCGTTAGAGTAACTTGCCCTAACCCGAGACATAAACAAAGACAAGGATAATTTTTCTAAATAAAGAAGGACTATCTAAAGGATCTGATAGATAAATACAAATAAAAAAAAAGATCTATTTTGACACGAAATGGATATATCCATAGGTCTCGGACTTTTTTTTGAGATAATATGGTAAAAAAAGTAAAATTGCGAACAAGAATTGTTTGGCGCAAGAATAGACGTATTCGTAAATATACATATAAAATACCAAAGGGAATTATTCATATCCAAGCAGGGTTTAAGAATACTATTATAACCGTTACAGATGAGCGGGATCGAGTGATCTATTGGTCCTCTGCGGGCA